CTGATCCGTTTTAAATTTAAAACAGTTTTATATGGTCCTTTCCTATTCCTTCTATGTCGTAGGGTTAAAACCAAAAAATCTTTGTTGTTTTCCTGATGTTTCCGCATGTTTTCAATAAAACCTTCGCGTAAAAGGATTTTAACAATGTTTTCAGTAATGTTAGTAGATGGTATTCGAACTGTTCTTTTTTTATTCATGTCAGCATTTCGTATAGAGGTTATTATGTCAGCAATAGTGTCTTTATTCATGATAAACTCAGATTATTGTTGTACTCAAATTTTGATATAATCAACATGCTCTTTTTCTTTTTTTCTTTATTTTGTAGTTATGAATTATTAAAGGCATATACGTGAGACACAACCAATCTACTAATAACAAGAAATCGCAATTTACTAAAAAATCGTAATCTATTTCAGTTAAATACTCAGTTAAATACTATAACTGTATTAATTATATTAATTATGTTATGTATGTTATGGTCTCATCTTATAATACTTCGGGTGCTAATGAAACTATTTTAGTGAAATTTAACTGTCTTAATTCCCGGGCGATCGCGCCAAAAATTCGAGTTCCTTTTGGATTTCCTTCTTGATCAATAACAACCGCAGCATTGTCATCATATCGTATGATCATACCGTTCTCACGTTTGAGTTCTTTACAAGTACGTACAATTACAGCTCTGATCACTTCTGATCGTTCTAGAGGTGTATTTGGTACTGCTTTCTTGATTACAGCAACAATAACGTCACCAATATGAGCATATCGTCGATTACTAGCTCCTATAATTCGGATACACATTAATTCTCGGGCTCCGCTGTTATCCGCTACATTCACATGGCTTTGGGGTTGAATCATTTTTTTATCGGTTTTTTCAATCAACACAAAGGGCGAAGTAAAAAAAAAGGAAATGTTGTTTGTTCAAAACAAAAAAGGAAATCTGCAATTGTTGTTTTTTTTTCATCCAAAAACCTTTTCTTTTGGTTCTACATTCCTATCCCGAAATAATGAATTGAGTTCGTATAGGCATTTTTGATGCCGCTATTGAAATAGCCCTTCTGGCTATATTTTCTGCTACTCCGCCCATTTCATAAAGTATTCTACCGGGTTTAACGACAGCTACCCAATATTCGGGAGATCCTTTCCCCGAACCCATACGCGTTTCTGTAGGTCTTACTGTAACCGGTTTGTCTGGAAATATACGTACCCATATTTTCCCACCGCGGCGGGCATTTCGTGTCATTGCTTGTCGACCTGCTTCTATTTGTCGAGATGTGATCCAAGCGGGTTCAAGTGCTTGAAGAGCATATCTACCGAAGCAAATACGATTACCTCGATAAGAAATTCCTTTCATTCTTCCTCTATGGTGTTTACGGAATCTGGTTCTTTTGGGGTTATAGTTGATGGTTTTTTATCAATTCCATCTCTACTACAGAACTGGACATGAGAGTTTCTTCTCATCCAGCTCCTCGCGACTGAAACGATTAAAAAATAATATCTATGTATTTAATGAATAATATACTGAAAAAATATACTGAACCATGAGATTTTTTGAAATTTCCTCTAATCTATTAGAAGTTTGTATATCTTGTTTTGATATATAACTAAACATGGATTCGATTTATAGAGAATTTTTAGTTAGAGATACATTTAGAGATAATAGTATAGATAAAGTCATTTTGTTATAAGGTTATAACGAATCTTTATTTTGTTTTGCTTTTTATTATCATATCGGATCGGCTAAAATTTAGAAATCCAATAAAATCAAAAATTTCGCGGGCGGATATTTACTCTTTCAATATTCAGTTGTAGGATTAGTCTATGACATGACCTTTCAGAATAAATGAATTGGTTTCTGGTTCGTTCCGCCATCCTACCCAATGAATCATTAAGATTCGTTTTCAATAGAATCTTATGTATTCACAGGTTCTATCGTTCCCATCGCTTCTCGATTAATGGTTAGGTCTGAATTCTACAACGGAGCCCCTAACGAAATTTGATTTGTTCTTGAGTCAATCCTCTCAGTCTTTATTGGCTCGGGGCTCTTGATTCTTTTTCTATGAACAGATTTGTATAATTATGGACCAATCAGTATTAATGCTTTATTACATTCCCCATTATGAGATGAATCATAGACCTTACATATTGGAATCATATATCATTGATATTTTTTTTCTCTCTTTCTCTCATCCTTCCATTTATCCGCATACTTTTTTTCTTTACAACTCAGAATCAGATTTATCCGATTTGTTTTTCTTTTTTGTTGTTTGTTTATGCAAAAAAGATTTCAGTTGCTACATTGATATGACCAATATATCATATCTCGACCGGTTTTTTATATCCAGATAATGCGAAATGATGAGTTGGTTATTAGTTCTATAATAGTTATTAGTTCATACTATGGGCCGGTCCTTTTTTTTTGAATCCTAATCCTAAAAAAACCAACGAGTCACACACTAAGCATAGCAATTATATCAAATGATTAATCGACTTTTTATTCAAC